ATCAGTGGATTCATGGTAAGTCCCTCGCACAAAAAAAAAAGAAAAAGAAATGGTTAATGATACAATCAACCAATGAATTATTACTTAATTTTATCATTAAGTTTGATCATTAAGATCTATTGGGTCGAAGTAACTAAAAACTAATGATAATATTACTGACTCGTCAGAACTACTTCGATATCTCGTTTTTAGTTTCTACCCATGATGAAGTTTTTGTAAATCCATATACATACGGTTCTAGTTATTGCATTTCTTTCTTTCCAACCATTCTTTCATTCAATCCTTCGTTCTTTACTCTTCTATATCCTTGAGTTCATCTGTTTTTTCATCCAATCCACAATCACAAATGAAACAGAAGAAAGGACTTGACTTATCTTGTAATCCATCTAATCTAAATGCAGTAAACTGCAATCAAATCAATATATGCAATCATCAATATATGCAATGGATATCAATATGATCAATATCAACGATATCAATATATCAATATAACGATATCAATATGTATATCAATACATATATATATATTTTTTTTTTTACAATTCCGTAATATCGTTCATCTTCTCTCCTACGACTTTAGGTCATATATTCATACGTATTTATATCTATTATGTTCTCCAACCAAGCAGATTATCTTGAACCATGCATGAATTGGGATAAGCTAAAAAAAAGACTATTTCGAAAACTAGTCAATGATGACCCTCCATGGATTCGCCTATATAAGCCGCGGCTAACGTTGCAAAAATAAGAGCTTGAATACCACTTGTAAATAATCCAAGAAACATGACAGGTATAGGAACTACTGAAGGGACTAAAGAAACAAGAACAACAACTACTAATTCATCAGCCAATATATTCCCGAATAGTCGAAAACTAAGAGATAAAGGTTTTGTGAAATCTTCTAGGATGTTAATTGGTAAAAGTATTGGAGTTGGTTTGATGTATTTCTCGAAATAACCCAATCCTTTTTTGGTAAGACCCGCATAAAAATATGCCACTGACGTGGGTAAAGCTAAAGCAACAGTAGTATTTATATCATTCGTGGGCGCAGCTAACTCCCCATGAGGTAACTGTATGATTTTCCAAGGTAAAAGAGCACCTGACCAATTAGAAACAAAAATAAATAGGAACATAGTTCCAATAAAGGGAACCCAAGGTCCATATTCTTCTCCAATCTGGGTTTTGCTCAAGTCTCGAATAAATTCAAGGACATATTCAAAGAAATTCTGACCGTCGGTCGGAATGGTTTGTGGATTCCGAACAGCTATGATGACTGAACCTAACAAGATAGCAATTACGACCCAAGAAGTGATAAGTACTTGGGCATGGATTTGTAAACCTCCTATTTGCCAATAGAAATGCTGGCCTACTTCTACACCCGATATATCGTATAACCCCTTGAGTGTTTTAATGTAACATGGTATAACATTCATATTGTCCTCTGATAGAAATTGAACTTCAAAAAAGGAATTAGTTTGATTCAACCATTTCTTTCTCAACTCACCAACTTGAATCATTAATCATATATTTAGGATACCAAGAAATCACATAACATCATAATATATATCAATATCCCCAGTTCTTTTTTTTTATCTATTTTAAAAAATTCAAAAAAAAAAGTAACCGATCCAATAAATCTATGGAGTTGCCCAATAGTTAACATTAACTAATCTTATTATTCTTAATCTTAATCATAATCAACGATTTCTTATATAGCTAGAACGACCCTCACAAATTGCGGATACTAATTTGTTAAGAATCAATCGAATTGAAGCTATAGCGTCATCGTTGGCCGGAATCGAAATATCTGCAAGATCTGGATCACAATTTGTATCGATTAAACAAATCGTCGGAATCCCCAAAATGGCACATTCTCGAAGAGCCGTATATTCTTCTTGCTGATCAACGATGATCACAATATCAGGCAATCCCGTCATATATTTGATCCCACCGAGATATGTTTGCAAGGTAGATAATTTTCTCTTCAACATTGCTGCATCTCTTTTGGGGAGACGGTTGAGTTTCCCCATCTTTTCTTCTGCTCTTAAGTCCCTGAACTTATAAAGTCTCGTTTCTGTAGTGGACCAATTCGTTAACGTACCACCGAGCCATTTTTGATTAATAAAATGAGACCGAGCCCTTATTGCAGCTGATGCTACTGAATCCGATGCTTTATTTTTGGTACCGACGATTAAGAAGCTTTTTCCCCTACTTGATGCATCAAAAACTAAATCACAGGCTTCTGATAAAAAACGAGCAGTTCTAGCGAGATTTGTAATATGAATACCTTTACGCTTTGCAGAGATGTAAGGGGCCATTCTAGGATTCCATTTCTTAGTACCATGACCAAAATGAACTCCTGCTTCCATCATCTCTTCCAAATTGATATTCCAATATCTTCTTGTCATTTTTTCCCACACTTCCTTTTTGTTTTTTCTTTTTCTTATTATTAACAAAGAGACGAGGTACCTTGAAATAAATAATTGTTCCGATGGAACCTTCTACCGGGGATTGACCATCGATACACGGCACAAACCATAAATTTTTTTAATTACTTATTTTATTTATTACCAAATCAATAATAAGACCAGTATAGTTAAAAGATAGTTAAAGTTAAAATGAATCCGCTCTTAGGAATCATTAAATCGCATAAATGATTGTTCTGATGTCTCATGTAAATTTGTCTCATGGAAATTGTTTGTCGCGCAAGAACAAAATAATTCTCTATGGTGTAACAAAATATCTCTCATTTCCAACTCGAATAGATTTTTTCTTTTGATTTCCAAATAAATGTTTTTGTCTTGCCTTGAACGGTGCACAAATTTTTGGAATCCGGTACCAACAGGTATAATCCCCCCCAGAACAACGTTCTCTTTCAGGCCTTTCAACCAATCAATACGACCTCGTAGAGCAGCTTTTGCTAAAACTCGAGCGGTTTCTTGAAAACTTGCTTCGGATATGAAACTTTGAGTATTCAGAGACGCTCTTGTTATTCCCAATAAGATTGCCCGATAACAGATCGATTCGTCCAAAGCACGCCCTGCTCGTTCCGCTCGCAACAATCCGATTAATTCTCCAGGCGAAAAAACATTAGACATTCCATCTTCTGAAACCAACACTTTTGATGTTACTTGACGTACAATAATCTCTATATGTCTATTATGGATCTGTACCCCCTGGGATCGATAAACCTTTTGGATCTTATTAACCAAAGAGATACAACTTTGGGCTATGGTTAGCTCAGCTCCAATCAAAAACCCCCAGGGGATCTCAAGAATTCTTGGTATACGTTCGTTCCAACCTTCAACTCTCCTTTCGAGGTTCATCGATATTGAATCAATCGAACGCACTTCTAAGATTTGTTCTACTTTTGGAAGACCTTGCGTTATGTCACCAGATCTCGATTTTTCATATATAAATGTAACTAATGTATCTCCTTCGTAAAGGATTTTCCCATAATGACCATGAACAGTTGCTCCAGGAGTAGCCAAATAAGGCTTAGCTGATCTTATAACTAAAGAGTCGACATTAACAATTAAAATTTGACCAGATTTTTTTACGTGTGGTTCGTATTTAAATAGACATACATTTTCACAAATAAATTGTCCAAGGCTAATTTTGGTCGATGTCTCTTCACAATAATCATGATGGAGAAAGCACCAATTCAAATGGAATGGGTTCAAAATGATGTTACTGCATGGATCGGGATTATAAATCCCCCTATTTTCATCTATTAAACAGTATTTAAGTACTTGAAGTACTTGGAAAATCTGTTTCAAATTGTCAAGTAGCAAATATTTCTTTAACACGATCTGATTATGAGTTATTAAATGGTAAGATGAATAAAAATTCGCTATTTTAGGTACAATAGCGCCTAAGAGACCTAAAGAATCCCTAATTGGATTTAGGGGATCCGATTCTTTTGTCACATTGTTATATTTCGAACTATTGAATGGACCAATTCGAGAACAATTGGATGATGACAAAATTATCAAAGATTGGCATTCCTTATTTCGATTCAACAACGTACCAATAGTTCCTTGATGTTGGCTAAGTGATTGAATCTTCGCCCTGGAATAAAAGGGATTGATATTGGTGCGATCTAATCCATTATTGGGAATCAATCCGGAACTTGCCCTATCATACCTTTTTCCGGTATACGAAATAGTGGACTTGACTAACTCAATTCTTATGAAATCGCGAATTAGATCATTTGCCCTTACCTCAACAAAGGAAGCATGAACCTCTTCTATAGAACCGTTTTGTTCTTGGTCCCAATTCAATACTAAGCAAGTCCGAACTAATTGAATACTTGTGTGATAAATTCCTCGAATTGACTTGCCATTTCCATAAAGGATATAATTGACAACTCTAAGTTGGACATTATCCTTTTCCTGCAAGATATCCCGAGGGAAAAGTGTTGCTAAATTTATCCCATCGGATATTTCATATGTGACTACGGGTCGAACCGAAACAAAATACTTTTTCTTGGTAGGTGTGATCCGTTGAACATAGATCCAATTTTTCCATTTTTTTGATTCTTTATAATTTTTTTTTTCTGTTTCTGGTGGTATAAAAATGCCGCTGTGCCTGGATATCTTATCTGTCTCTCCAGGAAAATGAATATCTCCAGAAAAGATTTTAAGTTCAATATATTTTTTTTTTCTCTCCACTCGGACTAATCCGCCTACTCGGCTTCTTGTATTTATATTTAAAGCGAGTCGTGTATCTACTCCAATGATACTATTGTTCCGGACCATTATTAATGAGGATCCCGGTAAGATATGCACTTCTTCAAGAATGAAAAAAAACTGATCTACTTTCGTTTGGTATTTCGGACTAAATTCTTTTGCTCCTCGATACTCAATCAAATCTTCTTTTTTTATGATTGAATCCACCTCTATGGTCCCATATTTAGTAATTCCGGAACTGCTTCTTCTGTATCGTGGATCATCAAAATAAGCAAGAATACTATTTCTACGTAAAATACCATTTATGGG